GAATAGAAAAATCCCCTCTTTTTTCTTTTGATATCTCCGGGCTGATTAAAGTAATTTTTAGAAATTGGGTAGGGAAAGGGGAAGCATTCAAAATTGTAGAGTATACAGAAGAAGAAAGAAAAAGAGAAGAAGAAAAAGAGACGAAGGAAAGAACGGAGAAAGAGCGAATACAGATAGCAGAGGCCTGGGATACCATTCCAGTTACACAAGTAATAAGAGGTTGCATGTTACTAACTCAATCTATTTTTAGAAAATATATTGTATTACCTTCATTGCTAATTGCAAAAAATAGTGGACGCATGTTCCTATTTCAATTTCCCGAATGGTTTGAGGATTTACAGGAATGGAATAGAGAGATGCATGTTAAATGTACCTATAATGGTGTTCCATTATCCGAAACAGAATTTCCGAAAAATTGGTTGACAGACGGTATTCAGATAAAAATCTTATTTCCTTTCCGTCTGAAACCTTGGCACAAATCGAAACTACGATCATCTAAGAAAGGTTTAATGAAAAAGAAAAAAGAAAAAGATGATTTTTGTTTTTTAACAGTTTGGGGAATGGAAACTGAACTTCCTTTTGGTTCGCCCCGAAAAGGACCTTCCTTTTTGAAACCCATTTTTAAGGAAATTGAAAAAAAAATTGGAAAATTTAAAAAGAAGTCTTCTCGAGTTCTAATAGTTTTTAAAAGAAAAATAAAATTACTTCGAAAAGTTTTAAAAGAAACAAAAGAATGGGTTATCGAAAGTGTTATTTTTATAAAAAAAATAATAAAAGAACTTTCAAAAATTCTGTTATTTCGATTAACAGGAAGAGAAGTATATGAATCAAGTGAAATTAAAGAAGAAAAAGATTCTATAATAAGCAATCAGCTAATTCACAAATCGTTTAGTAAAATTGCATCTACGAATTGGACAAATTCTTCATTAACAGAAAAAAAAATCAAGGATTTGACTACTAGAACAAGTACAATTCGAAATCAAATAGAAAGAATTATAAAAGAGCAAAAAAAAGTAACTCCAAGAATAAATAATATTAGTCTTAAAAAAACAAGTTATAATGCTAAAAGATTCGAAAAATGGCAAATATTCAAAAAAAGAAATGCTCAATTAATCTCTAAATTACCTCTTTTTTTGAAATTTTTCATTGAAAGAATCTACACAGATATATTTTTATGTATCATTAATATTCCCAGAATGAATACAGAACTTTTTCTTGAATCAACAAAAAAAATTATTGATAAATCCCTTTCCAATAATGAAAGAAAACAAGAAAGAATTAATAAAATTAAGAAAAATCTAATTCCATTTATTTCGACTATAAAAAAGTCACTTGATAATATTAGTAATAGTCAAAAAAATTCACCTATTTTTTATGACTTATCCTACGTGTCACAAGCATATGTATTTTTCAAATTATCACAAATCCAAGTTAGTAACTCGTATAAATTAAGAGCTGTTCTTCAATCTCAAGGAATCCCCCTGCCTGAAATAAAGGATTCTTTTGAAACACAAGGAATGGTTGATTCGAAATTAGGGGATAAGAAACTTCCGAGTTATGAAATGAATCAATGGAAAAAGTGGTTAAGAGGATATTATCAATACAATTTATCTCAGAGCAGATGGTATAGATTAATACCAGAAAAATGGCGCAATACAGTTCATCAGCGTAAAAAGGAAAATTTTAGCAAAAGGCATTCATATGAAAAAGACCAATTAATTGATTTCAAAAAACAAAAACAAATTGAAGTATATTCATTATCTAATCAAAAAAGAAAAGAGAATTTGCAAAAATACTATAAATATGATCTTTTATCATATAAATTTCTTAATTATGAAAATAAAACGGAATACTTTTTTTATAGATCTCCGTTTCAAGAACGTAAGAAGCAAGAGATTTCTTATAACACGCATAAAGAAAATATACTGAGGAACATCCCTATCGATAATTATCTAGGAAAGGTCCATATTCTATATATGGAAAAAACGGTCGATAGAAAATATTTTGATTGGAACATTCTCAATTTTGATCTTAAACAAAAAGGCGATATTGAGGCCTGGGTCAGCAATGGGAATCAAAATACTCAAATAATTCCTAAAAAAGATCTTTTTTACCTTATGATTCCAGAAATCAATCCACCAAACTCCGACAAAGTATTTTTTGATTGGATGGGAATGAATGAAAAAATGCTAAAGTGTCGCATAGCGAATTTGGAACCTTGGTTCTTCCCAGAATTTGTGTTACTTTATAAAGCATATAAAAGCAAACCTTGGTTTATACCAAGCAAATTACTTCTTTCAAATTTGAATAAAAATGAAAATAGTAGTGAAAATAAAAAAATAAATCAAAAGCAAAAAGGAAGTTTTTTGATACCATCGAATAAAAAGCATCGAAATCAAGGAGAAAAAGAACCCACAAGTCCAGGAAATCTTGGATCCGTTCTCTCACAACAAAAAGATAGTGAAGAAAATTATGCAAGATCAGACATGAAAAAGGGGAAAAAGAAAAAACAATACAAAAGCAGCGCGAGAGCAGAACTAGATTTCTTCCTGAAACGTTATTTGCTTTTTCAATTGAGATGGGACGATACTTTGAATCAAAGACTGATCAATAATGTCAAGGTATATTGTCTCCTGCTTAGACTGATAGATCCAACCCAAATTACTATACCCTCGATTCAAAATAGAGAAATGAGTTTGGATATAATGCTGATTGAGAAGAATTTAACTCTTAACCAATTGATGAAAAAGGGAATATTGATTATAGAACCCATTCGTCTGTTTGGAAAAAACGATGCACAATTTATTATGTATCAAACCATAGGTATTTCATTGGTTCATAAGAGTAAGCACCAAACTAATCAAAAATATCAAGAACAAAGATATGTTTCTAAGAAGAATTTTGATGAAACTATTTCATCACACCAAAGAATAACTGAAAATAGAGACAAAAATCATTTGGATTTGCTTGTTCCTGAAAATATTTTCTCGTTTAGACGTCGTAGAAAGTTGAAAATTCTAAGTTGTTTTAATTCAAAGAATAGAAATGGTGAAGATAGAAATCAAGTATTTTGGAATGCAAAGGACGTAAAAGACAGCAGCCAAGTTTCGCATGACAGTAACCATTTTGATAGAGAGAAAAATCAATTAATGAAATTAAAGCTCTTTCTTTGGCCTAATTATCGATTAGAGGATTTAGCTTGTATGAATCGTTATTGGTTTGATACCAATAATGGCAGTCGTTTCAGTATGTTAAGAATACATCTGTATCCACGATTGAAATTTTGACATTTCGTGGATAATACACTTTTTCTATATATTCTATACCCTATATATATATAATAGGGTATATCAAAGCAAACAAATACATAGATCACATGTCTTGTCTCACATTTCATTCTAATATCCAATAGGAAATGAATAATGTCTCGATTAGATCTCGAAATGAATCAACAGAACCTTCTTTGTTTTAGGTCTAAATTCTTCGATGCGAAAATGTACCAATCCTTTTCTATCCCTATCTAAATCCAATTAGAAATTGGATTAATTAATTTGAATTCAGAAAATTAGGAGTTCATAAAGAAATTTGGATTAGATTATTGTATATACCAGATTCCAATTAATGGCATTATTATTACTGATCAATAAAATCCATATCTGTAAAAAGGGAAAGGGGATTTTTTTATGGTAACAAATTCATTTATTTCGGTTATTTCTCAAAAAGAAAACGAAGAAAACAGAGGGTCTGTTGAATTTCAAGTATTCAGTTTTACCACTAAGATAAGAAGACTTACTTCACATTTGGAATTGCACAAAAAAGACTCTTCATCCCAGAGAGGTTTGCGGAAAATTTTGGGAAAACGCCAACGACTGCTGGCCTATTTGTCAAAAAAAAATAGAAGACGCTATAAAGAATTAATTAGTGAGTTAAATATTCGAGAGATAAAAACTCGTTAATTTGAAACGTGATACCATTTGAGCTTAGTCGTTTAAATTTTGATGAACTTCTTTTTACTTTCAGCAATGCATGGAAGAACGACTCGGGAAAAAACTTATGATTGCACCAACTACAAGAAAAGACCTCATGATAGTCAATATGGGCCCTCACCACCCATCAATGCATGGTGTTCTTCGACTGATTGTTACTCTCGATGGTGAAAATGTTATTGATTGTGAACCAATACTGGGTTATTTACATAGAGGGATGGAGAAAATTGCGGAAAATCGAACAATTATACAATATTTGCCTTATGTAACGCGTTGGGATTATTTAGCTACTATGTTCACAGAAGCAATAACCGTAAATGGACCCGAACAGCTAGGCAATATTCAAGTACCTAAAAGGGCTAGCTATATCAGAGCTATTATGTTGGAGTTAAGTCGTATCGCTTCTCATTTGTTATGGCTTGGCCCTTTTATGGCAGATATTGGGGCACAGACCCCTTTCTTCTATATTTTTCGAGAACGAGAGTTAATATATGACTTGTTCGAAGCTGCTACCGGTATGCGCATGATGCATAATTATTTTCGTATCGGAGGAGTAGCTGCTGATCTACCTCATGGCTGGATAGATAAATGTTTGGATTTTTGCGATTATTTTTTAACCGCGGTTGCTGAATATCAAAAGCTTATTACGCGGAATCCTATTTTTTTAGAACGAGTTGAAGGCGTAGGCATTATTCGCGCAGAAGAAGCACTAAATTGGGGTTTATCGGGCCCAATGCTACGAGCTTCCGGAATAGAGTGGGATCTTCGTAAAATTGATCGTTATGAGTCTTACGACGAATTTGATTGGGAGATTCAATGGCAAAAAGAAGGGGATTCATTAGCTCGGTATTTAGTACGAATCAGTGAAATGACAGAATCCATAAAAATTATCCAACAGGCTCTGGAAGGAATTCCAGGGGGACCCTATGAGAATTTAGAAATTCGACGCTTTGGTAGAATAAAAGACCCTGAATGGAATGATTTTGACTATCGATTTATTAGTAAAAAACCTTC